TTTCACTCCTATTTTTTTTCTTATTTGCACATCTTTTTTTTTTATGAACAAAAGATGTGCACGAATTCCGGAAATTGCTTATTCAATTCAATGATGCATTCCATTAATTGAATTTACAATTGAATTGTAAAATTTATCTTATTATGATTTATAGTAATTCTAGATTCATTTTATTCTATATTAATTCAATTATCTTATTTTATAAAATAATATAGAGTACTTTATATAATATAATAAGAATATAATAAGAATTTTATATATTCTAAAATAGAATGAAAATATTCTAAAATAGAATGAAAATATTCTAATTTGAAATGAATCAATTCAAAAATATTTGTCTATTATGAATTTCGAAATATAGTAATCAAAAAATAATAAATCTATAAAATTACGATATCATTTTAATCAAAAAAATAGAAGATAAAATATATAAGATAAGCGGGTAGCGGGAATCGAACCCGCATCGTTAGCTTGGAAGGCTAGGGGTTATAGTCGACGTTGATTCATCATTTTGAACGTCTCTAATTCAAAACCGAACGTGAAACTTTGATTTCATTCGGCTCCTTTATGGAAGATGGAAAAAAAAGATGTAAACGAAAAAAAAACAAATTCTACCCATAACATCTATGTCAGCCTTTCTGTCTGAATGCATTCAAAAGGACCTGCTTTATAGATGATCCCTATAGAAGAAAAGAGGATTCTAACAATCTTTTCTAGTTACTTCGTTCCCTATTTCTATTTGAAATAATCCTTAGGAAAAGTCTTTTTTGTTTCCAACGAGCTAAAACAATATAATCTGTCGATGTCTCTAGTAAACCAAAGACATTGTTTAATAGCTATTTTGTTTTGCTTCAATCTCCCTTATATAAATCTCAAATTGAAGATTTAGTTACGATTAGAAATAGACCGTTCTTTCTACCTTTATCCATGGATTCCTTACTCGTTCAATTGGAAGTATGGATCCAATTCAAAAATAAATTATGTTTCGTAATTTCATGATCCAATTTTTTCAATTTATAACGGACTCTTGGATACAAATCACGAGAATTTCTATTTTTCCTCGAATTTTTCATCGATAGGAAAAGGATTTAATCCTTTTAAGAAATAAAGTTTTTGATCGAAATATAAATCAAACGAAAGACCCTTTAACTATTAAAGGGTTAATAGAACGAATCACCCTTTTACCACTAAACTATACCCGCTACAATGCTATTATTGCATATAAATCGACCTTTTGTCGAACACAAAAATAGGTCCTAGTAATAAGTAATAAAAAAATAGGATCAGAAAAAAAATCATGAAAATGAGAGCGTTGACATATTTTTATCAGGAAGACTAATGAGATTAGTAAACGAGGACTCATTTAACTAATTAAATGATAAGTTTTTTTTATTCCAGTAAAAAAAAGTAAATAAAAAAAGAAAGAATAATAAGAAATGACACTTTGATTCTCTATCATTTGATTCTGTATCATAGGAATCGAAAAAATCCTTCTTATGATATGATTGTTGTTTCGATTTTTGTTATTTTATTTCAAAAGAATTTTGAGTTTTCAAATAAAATAAATCATTTTTTCTACGATTCATTGGAACAAAAAAAAAAGCCCGGCTAGGTACTGACCAGGCCAGGCCGTGGAAATAAAAAGGGACTTTTCGGACGAAATAAACAAGGTACTTTTATTGATTTGATTTATTATTTAATATATATATATTTTCATTTTATTTTTTATTTTCTTAATTTATTCAAAATTTTATTTATTAACATTTAATAGATTGGTATTTATATATTCAAATATTGGATTGTAGATATCTCTTTTGAGCCCTTACTTTATTTAAAATTTAAAATCTAAATGGAATTGGAATTTCTGATAAAAGTTTTTAGATATATATTATCTATATATAGCTTTATATAGCTATCTATATAATAAATAATAAAGATATAATAAAATAATAAAGAGAGATAAAGAAGGGCTTTTTTCAAGCCTTACTTAATGTATCATAGTAATTATTCTTTTTCATTTTTCAATTGGGGGAGAGATGGCTGAGTGGATTAAAGCGTCGGATTGCTAATCCGTTGTACGCGTTTTTCGTACCGAGGGTTCGAATCCCTCTCTTTCCGTTTCTGTCGATGACTTGGTATTTTTTTTTTTTTTTTTATAGTTAAAGAAAGATGTGGAATAGATAAAAATTTGCAAATCAAGCAAGGAAAACAAAAATCTGATTTTTTATTCTTCACGTCCAGGATTACGTCCCGGGTCATTAGATAGGAATCCGAAAATGAAGAGAGAAACAAAGAATATCACTACTGTATAAACAAATAGTTTTAGAGTAAGCATTACACAATCTCCAATAGCATTTTTTTTTTTTGAAAAAAAAAAAAAGAGAATAGATTCTCTATTTTTATACTGCATACCCTATTTTTTGACACCAAGAAATGAAGTGATTTCTAGAAAAAAAAAAAAAAATTTCAGAAAATCAGAGTTGAGTTGTTTATTAATGAAAATTTTCTTTTATACCCACAATTATATATTGTGGGGGACTCTAATAGGGTCGTTCAATGGAAAAAAAAGTTATAACAAGAAAATGAGAGTGATCTAGATTTAGCACAGCTATACAAGAATTTCAATATTTAACTTAACGGTTCAGACTGTATGTAAGACTTATCTGATCTTATATTAGAAATTGTTAGAATTTTTTTTTCGAGTAAATCATGAATTTTTCTAGGACAGTATGAAAAATCTCATCGAAAACTTACAGCAGCTTGCCACACAAAAGCTAATAAAAAAAAGAACACAGGTATTACTGGCATAATATCTACTATTGGATTCAAAAAAGCGTAGGCCTCGGGTAATTTGGCTAAGAAAAAGCTACTTGAATAAAGGACAGAATTAAGACAGATACAGATTAAACTTAAAATATTAAGCATAACAAACATTTTGTTCTTGAAGATCATTTTTTTTTGAGTTGATTGAGTTATTAATATCTTATTATTGATATAAGGGATAAGGTAAAAATTAATAACATAAGGTAGGTCAAAAAACCTTTCTTTTCTTTGATTTGAACTCAGCCAATCAAAAATCCTTCCATTCTCAAATCAAAATAGATATAAAATAAATCCTACTTTCATACAATATCTTAATTGAATTATATCTAATGATCAATAAATTCAGTTTCATTCGATATCTACACGTATCAAAATCCTAGCAACAATCTAATTGATTCTATCAATATTTGGACTGGAATTGACGAACAACCAATAACAATATTAGTGTTTATTAGTCTTGAATAGAAATGGGGCGTGGCCAAGTGGTAAGGCAACGGGTTTTGGTCCCGCTATTCGGAGGTTCGAATCCTTCCGTCCCAGAGTATGCGTATTATATATATCATAGTATTATGATATTATATATCATAATATTCCATAATATTATATATGATATAATCATATCAAAATTATCATATCAAAAAAAGATTGCCTTTTTTGAACAACCTTCTGTTTAAGAGTCTAATATTAGATAGAATGTGATTCTTCTTTCTTATCATTATTTTTCTTATTTTTGATTCGTCTCTAAATCATATTTTTTTCACAAATTTTATCGAGTTTAAATACCATAAGACGTAGATGGAATTGAATCCATTTTTTATCTAGGTAAAAGATGGGAACATAGATAAAAAAAAAAGACTTTTTTAATGAAAAAAAAAGTAGGACGGGCTTTTCATCGTATGTCCATATCTTTCATATTCATATTTGAAATTCGTTATTCATAAAAAAACCTTACGTCTCATATATTTTCCATGATGTCATTTTAATTCAAAATCGAAATGTGAAAGCCTCTCTTATTCTCTATCCCTTAAATGGTGTGTGCAACTTGATTATTTTATTTCTGTGGATTTATGTGGAATTATAAATACGAAGGGCTTGCGTTTTTGGTACTAATTGAATTGAATCAATGGGATTAAGTCTCTTAAGACCGGTTTAGGCTAAAATAATTTAGAGTCAAAAAAAATTGGATTTGTTTTTGATCTATCTATTTGTTTTAAATCATTGATGGGTTAATTCGAATAGGTTTTTTTTATGATAATAAAAGATAATAAAATGTCCCTTCCCTTATTGGAAAACTTTAGTCAAATAATAATATCGAGGTAGAAAACTTTCAATCAATTATTTTGAATGATTTCCTATGAATCCTTGGTACTTGAAGAAGTGTTAAACTGGCGAATCCATCCTATCAAGAAACTTGAAAATGCGGATTCAAAAAGAACGTATTTCTTATTTATTCGTAATTTTTTCTAAATTTATAGAAATAAAAAAAAAAAAGAATAATATATATATTCCATTTCATATTAAATAAATATTGCATTCATACAAAAAATTGTATTCATCCAATATACTAAAAGAAAATCCAATATCTAAAAGAAAATGTGGGTTTAAAAAAAAAATGGAATTCTTGCTGATACTTTTTAAGAAACTACCCATTCATAACAGTATAGATAACTATGTACCAACTAAACCAATGACTATTCATGATTCCATAATTGAATCAATTACATACCAGTTCCAAGAAACTAGAGGTTATGGTAAAACTTCGTTTAAAACGATGTGGTAGAAAGCAACGTGCGACTTGAAGGACATGATCAACTGTGGATTCTTATCTTACATCCACCATTTTCTTTTATATATAGGAATGAAGATGCTCTTGGCTCGACATCGTTTGTTCTGTTCCACTATAACCCTCATTTCATTTTGGGGAAGTTTGAATGTAAATATTACATGATGGAGCTCGAGTAGAAAGTATTAATTCATTTATCAGGGGCGGAGATCTAGGGTTAGTGTCAATCAATAAGTTGAAACAACTTCGTAAGTATATTTTCGATATAGAAATCGAAAGGATCCAATTCAAGCAAGTTTCAAATTCAAACATCAAATTTGTTGGAATTAGGAAAACTCTTTTGATCAAAAGTGTATCACGCGAGAATCAATCATTCATATGGTTCTTTGATAAAAAGAAATCACAAAAAATGGTATGTTGCTGCCATTTTGAAAGGATTAAAGATCACCGAAGTAATGTCTAAACCCAATGATTCAAAGCAAAGATAAAGGATCCCGGAACAAGGAAATACCTTTTTTAATTGTTTTAATAACTAAACTTGTTAATTGTCTCAATAACTAAACTAGATCAGAATGAAGAATAGAATAGATTCTAAAGGAGACAGGCAAAAAGGGGGTTATAGACGGCTCAATAAATGAAATGCTTAAAGGTTTTCCTTTGAGTGAGAGTTACCCAACTTGAGTTATGAGGATACAAATAAGAATTTTTTTTTTTATTTCTTTTTTGGAAAAGAATAAAAAAAAAAAATGAAATCATAGTCTAATTGATTTGATAATCTATGGATCTATTTTACATTAATTAGAATTCTATACATAACTTCAAATTTTCTCGAGCCGTACGAGGAGAAAACTTCTTATACGGTTCTGGGGGGGGTATTGTTAATCTACATCTATCCCAATGAGCCGTTTATCGAATCGTTGCAATTGATGTTCGATCCCGAAGAGAGGGAAGAGATCTTCGTAAAGTGGGTTTTTATGATCCGATAAAGAATCAAACCTATTTAAATGTTCCTGCAATTCTATATTTTCTTGAAAAAGGTGCTCAACCTACAGGAACTGTTCATGATATTTCAAAGAGGGCTGCGGTTTTTACGGAATTTGACCTGAATCAATAACCGAAAAATTCAATTAATGAAATAAAAAAAAAAAGAGGGTGTGGATGACTTGTCTATAGCTTTGGATAACCTTTTCTCTATTATTTCCCCCCTCTCTTGTTCTACTACACTTATTTATTAAAGATCAATCAAGTGAATAAATGAAATAATTGGTTTTATACTAGAAATAAAAAATTTGGACATTACCATCAATGGGTTGGTTTTTGTTGGAAATCTATGAACAAATAAAAAAACACAAGGGATTACGCTTGTTTATTCTACTTATATTTATTTATTGATTGAATAAACCCGAGATTTTTTTCTACTTTACTTCTTCCTTACCTTAATTTATTCTTTCGCCTACACTTTTTTTTTCTATTTATGTTCATTATCTCTATCGTGCCAATCCAACACAACTCCGTAGTTTTTTCTTTTTTTATTTATTTTCTCTTTTTTTCATTTTAATTCTTATATATTATATATATATATTTTCCTATTTCTATTTATTTCAATTGACTAATTAAATTGAATAATGAAATATAAATAAAAAAAGAAAGATATTCAATTGAAATTGTTATTTCTATTTTTTTTTTTTTTTATTCTTTTGTGTTCTCCATTGTATTCGTTTTTCACTATTCACATTCATATTGACAACAGTGGATCAAACAAATATAATCCGATTGTGGATAAATAGATCTAGTTATCTCCGCTTCATAGACTTGGTTTTTTTTTATTTTACTTCATTCAATTCACATGATGGGCTCATTGGATTTTCTGTGATACAAGAAGTGACTTTTGTGTGATATAAAAATTTTGATTCAAAAAAAAAATAGATAATCTAAGAAGGGATAACATAAGATACAAGAGACGGTATATCCATTTTTTTTTTATTTGATTCCATTTGATATTTTATTTGATTACGTCGTGCAATTCCATTTCGTTTTTGATTCTGATTGTATCTGCACATACTAATTCTTTTTTTTATTCGGGTTGCTAACTCAATGGTAGAGTACTCGGCTTTTAAGTGCGGCTAGCATCTTTTACACATTTGTATGAAGTAACAGATTCGTCCATACTATTGGTAGAGTTTGTAAGACCACGACTGATCCTGAAAGGAATGAATGGAAAAAACAGCATGTCGTATCAATGGGGAATTCGGGGAATATTTTTACCTGATGGGTTCAAAAGCTTGTTTGAATTCTTGATGTGGAACAAAATCAATTTCAAGTCGGGTCGAATGAATAAATGGATAGAGCTCTAGGGCTCCAATTCTAGAGAAATAAAAAGCAACGAGCTTATGTTCTTAATTTGAATGATTACCCGATCTAATTATACGTTAAAAAGATATTAGTGCTTGATGCGGGAAGGACTTTTCTCATGAGCGGATTATCGATTTTTTTATGAGTCCTAACTATTAGTTATTCTACATTAGGGGTAGAGATGAATGTGTAGAAGAAGCAGTATATTGATAAAGATCTTTTTTTTTTTCCAAAATCAAAAGAGCGATTGCGTTGAAAAAATAAAGG